GAAACTCATCGCCCATGGATAAAGAAAAACCGTTTCAACATCAAAAACAACAAAAACTAGAGCAAACATATAATAACGGATTCGGAATTGTACCCATGCATCGCCCATTGGTTCTATACCCGATTCATAACTAGAAAGTTTCTCTGGTCCTTCGCTAATCGGGGCCAAAACTCCGGAAATTAGAAATGCCAAAATAGGAATAACACTTGATATTATTAGAAATGCCCAGAAAATATCATATTCGTGAAGCAGAAACATAGATGCACTCCTATGAATGTGGAAAATATACCGGATTAGTCGATTCGAATTGGAATTCTGAATGAATTCAGAACTGTTTAGTCGAAATAACAATTCGTTTTAATCGAACCGCCTAGCTTTGTTTGTTTGCTGAGGGTCATGTCTCGTTTCAAGATTCATTGAAATGCATTTTTTTTTAGTTTCCTGCTCTGAACGATCCCCGTAAGCGAGCATGTGGTAATGCTTCTATTTCGATGGAGCAATCGACCGGCCATCTACAAATAACAAACAAAAATGAATGAGGAAATTTAAACTATAACTATACAAATTATACAAATACTCAGTTTTTTTGTGAATTTTCAATTCATTTACATTTCAATTAGGGCTATACGGACTCGAACCGTAGACCTTCTCGGTAAAACAGATCAAACTTAATATTATCGAAATGATTCGAACTGTTTCAAAGACCCAACATGCATTTTTTTTTGCATTGGGCTCTTTCATCAACTGATATAAATATCAATTAGTCCGCCATATTTTTTCTTGACAGAAAGATAACGAGATGGCTCCACGTGCTCTGATTCATTATTTTGATTCTGATCCAGGAGCAATACCAAAGTGTTTCAAAGAAGAGTTACCTTGACGTAGGTCTGCCTCCGGCCTAGATCAACCTAAGTTAAATGGAGTCTCTATCGCTCTGTCCAAAGAGTCAAATATGAAACTTCATACACCTTAAAGTTCCATAGGACGAAAAGAGATTTTTTTGAGGTCCTTATACTCATTATGCCTAGCATTGAATGGACTGGGTATTCACCTTATCAATTATCAAATCAATGATGGGTTCTATTTGGTGCCTAAATTGGCACACGGATTGACCAACCAAATATTTGTCAGGCTATTGTTCTCTTGTTGCCTCGAATCCATGGAGTAAGACATCGACTTCTCAATAAGAGAAATTCTGTTGATTGCATGATGGACTCCCCTGAAAAAACATTGGCGCGCGTGTAAACGAGGTGCTCTACCTAACTGAGCTATAGCCCTTGTGCTTGTTATAAATATTTTAACATGTAGATAATTTCTTGTCAAGATGAATATTCCATGATCCGATATGATAGCTCTCTGATCTGTTTTCTGCCAAGGATTGGTATTGCTTAGAAGTAAGATTCCATCTATAATCCATCGATGTGATGGGTCCCTTTTTGTTTCTCTTTTTGATGATAAATGACCTACTTAACCCAGTGGTTAGAGTATTGCTTTCATACGGCAGGAGTCATTGGTTCAAATCCAATAGTAGGTAGAACTTATTAGATACCATTGACTCCGGTATCTAATAAGTTTTTCTATTCACCTTCCTTTTTTATGGATTTTGGATCTTTTCCATCCTCCCACTACTCGTATTCTATATTAATAATTAATATTAATTCATTTAGTAAATTCATTTTTTTTCGTTGCATCACAGAATCCGCTTATACTGAATTTTATTCAATCGGTAGAATTCAAAAATAGTGTATGTATTAAGATAAACAGAACTTCTTTTGCTTATTTGGACGCACCAACTAGTTAAGAAATTACATTGATAGCCTCTACTCGTGTCCTAGCTCGTCTGAGAGCTAAATTCGCCTCAATTGTTTGTCTCTTGCCTTCAGCTCTACTCAAGTTAGCTTCCGCTATTTCAAGAGTTTGCTGAGCTTCTTGCAGATCAATGTCACTACCCTTCTCCGCATCATTTACTAAAATGGTGATCTCATTATTGCCTATTCTAGCGAAACCGCCCATCAGAGCCATTGTTAACCATTGGTCGTTAAGATAGATTCTCAAAATACCTATATCTACAGCCGTGGCAATAGGGGCGTGATTTGTTAATACACCGATTTGGCCACTATTAGTAGATAAAATGATTTCTTTCACTTCTGAATCCCAAACAATTCGATTAGGAGTCAGTACACAAAGATTTAAGGTCATTTCTTCAAGTTGCTCTCCACTTCTAAGTTCATAGCCTTCGCGGTAGCTTCATCGATGTTACCCACCAAATAAAAGGCCTGCTCAGGAAGACCATCTAATTCTCCGGAAAGGATCAGTTGAAACCCCCTAATTGTTTCTGTTAAACCAACATATTTCCCTGGAGAACCAGTAAATACTTCTGCTACGAAGAAGGGTTGTGATAAGAAACGCTCAATTTTTCGTGCTCTTGCTACGGTTAAACGATCATCTTCGGATAATTCGTCCAATCCAAGGATAGCTATAATGTCCTGAAGTTCTTTGT